TCTTACTCTAGATATACTAGAAAAAAGGACCAGATTATGCAATGATGAGAATAAACAAGAATACTTGCCAAAAGCATATGATCCTCTTTTGAATGGCGCATATCGTGGAAAAATAAACAAATTCTATTCACATACAACCATGAATCATTTAATTACTTCGAAAGAAAATTCCACGAAAATAGTTTGGATAAATAAGCTTCATGGGCTATTTTCTATTTCTAATAATTACCAAGAATTTGAACATGAAAAAAATCCACTTAATGAAAAATCACCATGGAATTATATTATTAATTCGTTAACGTCAATTGATCAATTATCTTTTGAGTACATACCCAATTCTCATTTGAAAAAATCTTCTTTATTGGAAGAAGAAATAAAAATAAATTCAGAAAATAAAGCAAAATCTTTGAAATCCGTATTCGATATAATTACAACCAATGGAGAAGAAATCATTGAAGAAGGAGAAGAAATCCTTAAAGAAAAAATCATTCAAAAAATTCCTCAACGGTTATACAAACTAACTGAAGAGTTAGAAGCACTAGCACAGGATGAAGATGAAGAAGATGAACATGAGCAACTAATGAAACAAGATCAGGAAATTCGTACAAGAAAAGCCAGACGAGTGGTGATTTATACTGACTACAGCGTGAATCCCGAGACTAACGATGATGAAATAAACGAGTTGGCTTTGATACGTTACTCACAACAACCTGATTTTCGTCGAGGTCTAATCAAAGGATCCTTACGCGCTCAAAGACGTAAAACAGTTATTTGGAACACATTCCAAGCATATGTAAATTCTCCGCTTTTTTTTGATCGAGTAGAAAACATATTTTTTTTTTCTCTTTTAAACAAGATCGATCAAAATATTAAGTCTATTTTTAGGAATTTTGCGAAGAAAAAACCAAAAACGGAATTAAAAATTGACGATTTTGAGAAAGAAAAGATGAAGAAAACTCTGAAGGCTCTCGATGAAAACGAGAAGAAGAGAGAAGAAGAAAATGAACGAATGGCAATAGCAGAAATTTGGGATAGCGTTATATTTGCTCAAGCAATAAGAAGTTTGATACTCCTGATCCACGCTTTTCTTAGAAAAAACATTATATTGCCTTCATTGATAATAGCTAAAAATGTTGGACGTATGTTATTATTCCAATACCCCGAGTGGTATGAGGATTTTAAGGACTGGAAGAGTGAAATGCATGTTAAATGTACGTATAATGGTATTCCACTATCAGAAACAGAATTTCCTCAAGATTGGTTAACAGATGGTCTTCAGGTAAAAATTCTATTTCCTTTCCGTTTAAAACCTTGGCGAAGATCTAAACTACGATCTCATCATGGAGATCCAATGAAAAAAAAAGTAAAACAAGAAAATTCTAGTTTTTTAACAGTTTGGGGAACGGAAACAGAACTTCCTTTTGGTCCTGCCCGAACCCTACCTTCTTTTTTTGAACCCATATATAAAGAACTAAAAAAAAATATTCGAAAAGTGAAAAAGAATTATTTTCTACCTCTAAAAGTAAAAGTTTCAAAACCATGGGTTATCAAAATTTTTCCAGTTCTAAAACGAATAATGAATAAACTTGAAAAAGTAAACCCAATTTCTTTATTTGAATTCAAGAAGGTGAAAGTATATGAACCAAATGAAAATGCAAAAGATTCAAAAGATAATAATAAGATTATTCCTGAATCGACCATGCAAATTCAATCTATGAATTGGACAAATTTTTTATTCATAGAAAATGAAATGAAAGATCTTGCTGATAAGACAATCATAATCAGGAATCAAATAGAAGAAATCGCAAAAGAAAAGAAAAAAAAAGTTCCAGCCTATGATGATAAAAGACCAGAATTAAAGAAAGATATTTGGCGGATATTCAAAAGAATAAATACTCGATTAATATGCAAATCACATTATTTTATGAAATCTTTCATTGAAAAAATATACATGGATATCCTGCTATGTATGGTTAGCATTTCGAAGGTCAATGCACAACTTTCAACAAAAAAAATTATCAATGAATCCATTTACAACGATGAAAGAAATCAAGAAGGAATTGATGAAACAGATCAACATACAATGAACTTGATTTCGACTATAGAAAAAGAAAAGGACTTTTCTAATCCTAGTAATAATTCAAATACTTATTACGATTTATCTTCCTTGTCCCAAGCATATGTATTTTACAAAATATCACAAACCCAATTACTTAACAACCATCACTTTAGATCTGTACTTCAATATCGCGGTACCCATCCTTTTATTAAGGACAAGATAAAGTATTATTCTATAACCCGAGGAATATTTAACTCCAAATCAAGGTATAAGTATAAGAAAATAAAGAAGCCTGGAATGAATGAATGGAAAAACTGGTTAAAGGGTAATTATGCATACAATTTATCTCAGAGCAAATGGTCTCGATTAGTATTAGTAGCGAAAAAATGGCGAAAAAAAATCAATCAAAATTGTACGATTCACAATAAAGAATCAATGAAATTTTCTTCATATAAAAAAGAAAAAGACCGATCAATTCATTACAAAAAAGAAAATTTCTATACAGTGTATTTATGGCCGAATCAAAAAGAAAAATTAAAAAAGCAATATGTATATGATCTTTTATCACATAAATATATATATTATGGGGATAGTAAAGATTCCTCTATTTATAAACCAAAATTACAGCTAAAAAGGAACCAAAAAATTCCATATAATTTCGACATACAGAAACCCGAATTTTTTTATGGAATTATCAATTCCATAGAAAAAAATTATGTTTTTAATAAGCATAAAAATCTGAATAGGAAATATTTTGATTGTAGAATTCTACATTTTTACCCGAAAAACACTATTGATGTAAACGATATCGATATTATCCACTTTACAAATGTACATATTGGTACTAAACTTGAAAAAAAAGCTAAGACTAAAAAAATAAATATTAATATAAAAAAATTGAAAAAAAAAGATCTTTTTTTTCTTTCAAAACATCAAGAAAAAGAAACAAATCTATACAAAAAAAACAACTCCAATCAAAAAAACTTTTTTGATTGGATGGGAATGAATCGAAAAAGGGAAAGAGTTTTTTGTAAAAAAAAAAAATCAAATCTGAAATTTTGGTTCTTTCCGGAATTCAGATTTCCTTTTGATACATATAAGGCATATAAGATTAAACCGTGGATCATCCCAATCAAATTACTTCTTTCCAATCAGAATTTAGATGAAAAAAAAAAAATTAGTCAAAATAAAAGTGTCAAAGATTCTATTTTAATAAAATTAAAAAACCAAGAAAAAAACGAAGAAAAGACAAATCTTGTGTCAGATCCAAACAAACAAAACAAAAAAAAGCCTCTTCAAAAGGATTATGTGAGATCTGAAAGTAAAAAGAAAAAACAATGCAAGAAAAGCAAGAAATCAGAACTAGATTTATTCCTAAATAAATATTTAATTGTTCAATTAAGATGGAACAACTTCGTTAATCATAAAATGACAAGAAATATCAAGGCATATTGTTTCTTACTTAGATTGATGGATCCAAGTTCTATAGCTCTAGCCTTAATTCGAAGAAAAGAGATGGATCTAGATGCAATCCTTAATAAGGACAATCTAACTCTTACAGACTTTTTAAAAAAAGGAATATTGATTATCAAATCAACTCGTCTAGCTTTTATAACGGGTGGAAAATTAATTATGTATCAAACCATAAATATTTCATTGATCGATGGCGAAAAGAGTAATCACCAAATAAATATAAAATACAAAAAAAAAAAATATGTCAATAAGAAGAATTTTAATAAATCTACTGAACAACATAGAAATATGCTTGTGAATGGGAATCCAGATTATTATGATCTCCTTGTTCCTGAAAATATTCTATCTCCTAGACGTCGTAGAGAATTGAGAATTCTAATTTGTTTCAACTCTCCTAATTGGGATGTTGTGAATAGAAATAAAATATTTTACAATGAAAACAATATAAGAAACTCCACACAATTTCTGAATGAAGACAAAGGTCTTAATCTTAATATAGATTCAAATATAAAATATAAATTGTTTCTTTGGCCCAATTACCGATTAGAAGATTTAGCTTGTATGAATCGCTATTGGTTTGATACCAATAATGGTAGTAATTTCAGTATGTCAAGGATACACATGTATACACGATTTAGAATTATCTAATTATCTAATAGTATATTTGATATACTTTATGTTACATGTCAATATTCACATGCCATTTTCCGTAGATGAAAAGTGAAGGATATATGTTATACTTTGCTACTTTGGTACATAAACATAACATAATATGTATTTACTTGTGTATCAATTCAATCTAGAAAGAAATTCACAGAATCTTTTTAGGTGCAAAAAAAGATTATCTTTGGTAAATGTGTAAATGTATTATCCTTTTCTATCCAAATCCAATTTTCAATTGGATTTGGATAGAATCAAATAAAAAAACTATTTGGAAATGAATAAATTTTTATTTTTGTATGTACTAGATTAAAAAAAAAAATGGAAATAACATTAAATAACATTATAATAATAAAAATAATATATATTATTCTCTTTTTCCTAATCGGAAAAATCCGTGGAAAAGAAAGAAAAAAAAGTTTTTTATGGTAAAAAATTCATTCATTTCACTTATTTCACAAAAAGAAAAAGAAGAAAACAGAGGTTCTGTTGAATTTCAAGTATTAAGTTTCACAAATAAGATACGAAGACTTACTTCACATTTGGAATTGCACAAAAAAGATTTTTTATCAAAAAGAGGTCTACAAAAAATTCTGAGAAAACGTCGACGTATGCTGGCCTATTTGTCAAAGAAAAATGGAGTGCGTTATAAGAAATTAATTGATGAATTGAATATTCGAGAACCAAAAAATTGTTAATTTCATTGTTTGGATTTTTGAATTAGTAATTATTAGATTTTACATTTGGACGAATCTACTTTTTGAGGAATTCGTGAAATAATGAATTAAGGAAGAAAAGGTATGACTGTACCGGCTAAAAAAAAAGATTTCATGATCGTTAATATGGGTCCTCACCACCCATCAATGCATGGTGTTCTTCGACTAATTGTTACTCTCGATGGTGAAGATGTTATTGACTGTGAACCTATATTGGGTTATTTACACAGGGGTATGGAAAAAATAGCGGAAAACCGAACAATCATACAATATTTGCCTTATGTAACACGTTGGGATTATTTAGCTACTATGTTCACAGAGGCAATAACGGTAAATGCACCAGAACAACTGGAAAATGTTCAAGTACCTAAAAGGGCTAGCTATATCAGAGTAATTATGCTGGAGCTGAGTCGTATAGCTTCTCATTTGTTATGGCTTGGACCTTTTATGGCGGATATCGGTGCACAGACTCCCTTTTTTTATATTTTTAGAGAGAGGGAATTGATATATGATTTATTCGAAGCTGCCACAGGTATGCGAATGATGCATAATTATTTCCGCATAGGAGGCGTAGCAGCCGATCTACCTTATGGCTGGATAGATAAATGTTTAGATTTTTGTGATTATTTTTTAACAAGGATTCTTGAATATCAAAAACTTATTACGCAAAATCCTATTTTTTTGGAGCGAGTCGAAGGAGTGGGCATTATTGGTGGGGAGGAAGCGATAAACTGGAGTTTATCGGGACCAATGTTACGAGCTTCTGGAATACAATGGGATCTTCGTAAAATTGATAATTATGAATGTTACAATGAATTCGATTGGGAAGTCCAATGGCAAAAAGAAGGAGATTCATTAGCTCGTTATTTAGTACGAATGGGTGAAATGAGGGAATCCATAAAAATAATTCAACAGGCCCTAGAAGGAATTCCTGGCGGACCCTATGAAAATTTAGAAGTCCGGCGCTTTGGTAGAGCAAAAAATTCCGAATGGAATGATTTTGAATATAGATTTATTAGTAAAAAACCTTCACCCAATTTTGAATTGTCGAAACAAGAACTTTACGTAAGAGTGGAAGCCCCAAAGGGGGAATTAGGAATTTATTTGATAGGAGACAATAGTATTTTCCCTTGGAGATGGAAAATTCGTCCACCCGGTTTCATAAATTTGCAAATTCTTCCTCAACTAGTTAAAAGAATGAAATTGGCTGATATCATGACGATACTAGGTAGTATAGATATCATTATGGGAGAAGTTGATCGTTGAAATGATAATTGATACGACAGAAGTACAAACTATCAATTCTTTTTCTACATCGGAATCCTTAAAAGAGGTTCATGGGCTCATATGGACTTTTGTACCCATTTTAATCCTTATATTGGGAATTACAATAGGGGTACTAGTAATTGTGTGGTTGGAAAGAGAAATATCTGCAGCGCTACAACAACGTATTGGGCCTCAATATGCTGGCCCGTTGGGAATTCTTCAAGCTTTGGCAGATGGAACTAAACTACTTTTAAAAGAAGATCTTCTCCCGTCTAGAGGAGATCTTCGTTTGTTTAGTATTGGACCGTCTATAGTAGTCATATCGATTCTAGTAAGTTATTTAGTAATCCCTTTTGGGTATCGCCTTGTTTTAGCCGATCTAAGTATAGGTGTTTTTTTATGGATCGCCATTTCAAGTATTGCTCCTATTGGGCTTCTTATGTCAGGGTATGGATCGAATAATAAATATTCTTTTTCAGGTGGTCTGCGAGCTGCTGCTCAATCCATTAGTTATGAAATACCATTAACTCTATGTGTATTATCAATATCTCTACGTGTGATTCGTTGAATATAAAATTTATACTTCTTTCCTTTACTTCTAGGAAAAAAGTTGAATGAATTGAATGGATATTTTTTTTTATTCATGATTCAGGTCAATGAGTTAAACCAAATAGTTATATGAGTGAAACAAAACAACTTAGAAATTTGCAGTAAGAAGATAAAATCTCACTTCATATGTACAAGAATAAAATTGAAGTAAACATAAGCCGTGTAAAATGGTTATCCCAAGATTGAGATTCGTCATCATATCTTGAAGCGGGTATAAAAGATCGACTGTATGGAGTTTTCATTACTGTCTTGTATTTATTAACATGCCGTAGATCAATCAAAAATCAGTGGACAATTAGGAACACAAAAGTACACAAAAGATTAGTAATGGAGATAATATAAGGTAAGGTATCAAAAAAAAAATAAAGATATTTCTGCATAAAATGAATCATAATAGAGACTTTAAATTGGTAGAAATGATCAAGCAGTACTTTCCTATGATTCCGATCTAGAGTAATACTCCTATTCACTGATAAAAAAAAAATAACTATTCAGAACGAATTAATCCTTTATTTATTTTTTCAAAGTACCCGCCTCTGAGATAGAAGAACAGGAATAAAATAAAAGAAATGGAATATAATATTCGAATGAATAAAAAAAAAATCTTTATTTATTCTTTTTCCTATGCATATACATCCAAATAGATGAAATTCTTATCATTATTTAATTTATGAAAAATTCCTCTAATTATTTTATTAATTTTTTTTTTATTCATATAACGAATATTTGATTAAATAGTTTAAATTATTACCGAACAAAACAAAGAAAAATATGCTTTGATTATAAGGGATGAGATGAATTCCGAAGCCTTTTTTTTTCTTATTTTTGCGAACGGAATTTCATTGGTTTAATTTGGGACTCTCCGACAGATCTTTTTTTCTACCCTAAAACAAAAGGAAGTGATAAGACCGAACCAGTCCTTACATTTATTTGTGGCCATAGAGGAGCCGTATGAGGCTGAGGTCTCATGTACGGTTTTGAAATAGCGATGGGAACAATGCTGTTTTTATCGACTATAATTATCTAATAGTTCAAGTACAGTTGATATAGTTGAAACACAGTCCAAATATGGTTTTGGGGGGTGGAATCTGTGGCGTCAGCCCATAGGATTTATGGTTTTCATAATTTCTTCTCTAGCTGAATGTGAGAGATTGCCCTTTGATTTACCAGAAGCGGAAGAAGAATTAGTAGCAGGTTATCAAACGGAATATTCAGGTATCAGATTTGGTTTATTTTATCTTGCTTCGTACCTAAATCTATTAGTTTCTTCATTATTTGTAACGATTCTTTACTTAGGTGGGTGGAAGTTATCTATTCCATATATATCTGTTCCTGAACTTTTCGGAATAAAAAAAATAGCTGGAGTCTTTGGAATGACAATTGGTATCCTTGTTACATTAGCTAAAGCTTATTTGTTTATATTCATTTCTATCACAACAAGATGGACTTTACCCAGGATGAGAATGGACCAGCTATTAAATCTTGGATGGAAATTTCTTTTACCTATTTCTTTGGGTAATCTATTATTGACAACTTCTTCTCAACTTGTTTCGCTATAAATTAAATAATAGAATACGATAAGAATATTCTAGATTCATAACCCCTTTCAAACAAGAGAAAGAAACATCAATTTATTCATGGATATCTACAATATGTTTCCAATGGTGACTGGGTTCATGAATTATGGTCAACAAACAATACGGGCTACAAGGTACATTGGTCAAAGTTTCATAATTACCTTATCTCACACAAATCGTTTACCTGTAACTATTCAATATCCTTATGAAAAATCAATTACGTCAGAACGTTTTCGCGGTCGAATTCACTTTGAATTTGATAAGTGTATTGCTTGCGAAGTATGTGTTCGTGTATGCCCAATAGATCTACCTGTTGTTGATTGGAGATTGGAAAGAGATATGAAAAAGAAACAATTACTTAATTATAGTATTGATTTTGGGGTCTGTATATTTTGTGGTAACTGTGTCGAGTATTGTCCAACAAACTGTTTATCAATGACTGAAGAATATGAACTTTCTACTTATGATCGTCACGAATTGAACTATAATCAAATTGCATTGGGTCGGTTACCAATATCAGTAATTGAAGATTATACAATTCAAATAGTTATGAATTCAACTCAAATAAAAATCGATAAAGATAAATCCCTTGATTCAAGAACGATTACCAATTACTAAAATTTTTTTGATATAAAGGATCAAAGCTTTTTTTGTCAATAACTACAAATATAATACTATTTATTTATTTTTGAGAATCATTCTTTTATTTAAACTAATTATAATAATAAATTTTATTTATCGCGAGAATTTCAAAATATACAATTCTAAAGTTTTTTCTTTTGGATAAATAAAGTAAGTGTAATTAGTCCAATAATTAGTTATCTATTATATATATAATAGATAACTAATTATCTATATTCTATATATTCTATATAGTTATATCCATATTAAGATTTAATTCAATTAGGAAGGTATCATAAATTGGATAAACCTTTTTCCTTGACTATTTAGTAAAGTCATGATTTGACTTATTTTTTTTTGTGGACATTTTATACATAATGGATTTACCAGGACCAACACATGATATTCTTGTAGCATTTCTGGGGTCAGTTCTTCTATTAGGGGGTATGGGAGTTGTATTACTTACCAATCCTATTTATTCTGCTTTTTCGTTGGGGTTGGTTCTTGTTTGTATATCTTTATTCTATATTTCATCAAACTCCTTTTTTGTGGCTGCTGCACAGCTTCTTATTTATGTGGGAGCCATAAATGTTTTAATTATCTTTGCGGTAATGTTCATGAATGGTTCCGAATATTCTAATGATTCATATTTTTGTACCGTTGGAGATGGAGTCACTTCACTGGTTTGTATAAGTATTTTTTTTTCACTGATTACTATTATATCAGATACATCATGGTATGGAATTATTTGGACTACAAGATCAAACCAGATTATAGAACAGGACCTAATAAGTACTGTTCAACAAATTGGGATTCATTTATCGACAGATTTTTATCTTCCCTTTGAACTAATTTCAATAATTCTTTTAGTTTCCTTGATAGGTGTAATTACTATGGCTCGCCAATAATAAATATAGTTAGAATAAAAAAAATTAGAGTTATAAAAATTTTAAATATGAAATTAAATATATAATATAATAAAATCAAAAGGTTTAATAATTTTAGTTAAATTTGTTTACTTTCTTTTGTTTTGTAATTATAACTTCTAGTTAATTGAATCCCTTGAATTGTTGATATTAAAATGAATTGAGATTGATAAGGAGTTAGTCAATGATGTTCGAGCATGTACTTTTTTTGAGTGTCTATTTATTTGCTATTGGTCTCTATGGATTGATCACAAGTCGAAACATGGTTAGAGCACTTATGTGTCTTGAGCTTATACTAAATTCGGTTAATATTAATCTCGTAACATTTTCTGATATATTTGATAGTCGACAATTAAAAGGGAACATTTTCTCAATATTTATTATAGCCGTTGCAGCTGCAGAAGCTGCTATTGGACTTGCTATTGTTTCGTCGATTCATCGAAACAAAAAATCAACGCGTATCAACCAATTGAATTTGTTGAATAATTAATTAAAATTATCATGATCATATACTAAAAAATTAGTTATTATATTTCTATATTAATTAGATAAATAATCTATAGATATAGAAATAAAATATAAATAATAATATAAATAATATAATATATATAATATATATAAAATTAAATAAAAATAAAAAAATATAAGAAAAATATAAGATTAATATTATATATATATAACGTGTATATATAACAAACATGTAAAATATATAGTATATATAATAACTAAGAAACTATAATATATGATATATATATATGAAATTTGATTCAATATCAAATTGATTTAATTTGACTATTTTACTAGATTAGTAAAGTATAATTAATACTAAACTAATTTATATATTGATTTGAATATCAATTTATTTTGTTGGACCATTTTCATTCACACACCCGACTCGTATGATTATAATTTTTTAAACGAAAATTAAAGTCTCTTGGCTTTTTCTTATAAGCAGATTTAGAAAAATATTGATTCTTCCAATTTTAGTAAACCACTGCTTCGTCTGGTGTCTACAATATAACTACTACTTCTATACCAGATTGAAAATTTTTGATGTTCAAACCCGGGCTGTTATAGATTCAATGTCACATTCAGTAAAAATTTATGATACATGTATAGGGTGTACTCAATGTGTACGAGCTTGCCCTACGGATGTGTTGGAAATGATACCGTGGGACGGATGTAAAGCTAAGCAAATTGCTTCCGCACCAAGAACCGAGGATTGTGTAGGTTGTAAGAGATGTGAATCCGCTTGTCCAACGGATTTTTTGAGTGTCCGTGTCTATTTATGGCATGAAACAACTCGCAGCATGGGACTATCTTATTGATACGTTACAAAAAAATACACTTTAATTATTTGATTCCTCTTTACCGACAAAAGCCCGTATTCAGAATAGAATAATATATTTTATTAAGTACGGGCTTTTGTGGTCAAAAACGTATCTTGTCTTTATCACGAATAATTTTCCTTGGCTAACAATACTTGTTGTTTTGCCGATATTCGTCGGCTCTTGCATTTTTTTTCTTCCTTATAGAGGAAATAAGATGTTCAGGTGGTATGCTATAGGTATTTGCTTGTTAGAACTCCTTTTAATGACCCACGTTTTCTGTCATCATTTCCAATTGGACGATCCATTAATCCAATTGGAAGAAGATTTTAAATGGATAGAGATTTTTGATTTTCACTGGAGACTGGGAATCGATGGACTTTCCATAGGACCCATTTTACTGACAGGATTTATCACCAGTTTAGCTACTTTAGCAGCTTGGCCAGTTACTAAAAATTCACAATTGTTCTATTTTCTCATGCTAGCAATGTACAGCGGTCAAATAGGACCATTTTCTTCTCGAGACCTTTTACTTTTTTTCATGATGTGGGAGTTAGAATTAATTCCTGTTTATTTACTTTTATCCATGTGGGGAGGAAAGAACCGTCTCTACTCGGCGACAAAGTTTATTTTGTACACGGCGGGGGGCTCCATTTTTCTTTTAATAGGGGTTCTGGGTATGGGTTTATATGGTTCTAATGAACCTACATTAGATTTTGGAAAATTAGCTAATCAATCATATCCTGTGGCATTGGAAATAATATTATATTTTGGATTCCTTATTGCTTATGCCGTCAAATTGCCGATTATACCTCTACATACTTGGTTACCCGATACCCATGGAGAAGCACATTACAGTACATGTATGCTTCTAGCTGGAATCTTATTAAAAATGGGAGCATATGGACTTATTCGAATCAATATGGAATTATTATCCCATGCTCATTCCATATTTTCTCCCTGGTTGGTAATAATAGGAACTATTCAAATAATCTATGCAGCTTCGACCTCTCTCGGTCAACGGAATTTGAAAAAGAGAATAGCCTATTCTTCTGTATCTCACATGGGTTTTACAATTATAGGAATTGGTTCCATAACCGGAATCGGGCTCAATGGTGCTATTTTACAAATACTCTCTCATGGATTTATTGGTGCTGCACTTTTTTTCTTGACGGGAACGACTTGTGATAGAATGGGTCTTGTTTATCTCGACGAAATGGGGGGGGTATCGATCCCAATGCCAAAACTTTTTACCATGTTCAGTAGTTTTTCAATGGCTTCTCTTGCATTGCCGGGAATGAGTGGTTTTGTTGCAGAATCATTAGTTTTTTTTGGAATAATTACTAGTAAAAGATTTCTTTTAATGTCAAAAATACTAATTACTTTTGTAATGGCAATAGGAATGATATTAACTCCTATTTATTTATTATCTATGTTACGTCAGATGTTCTATGGATACAAGTTATTTCATGTTACAAATTCTCATTTTTTGGATTCTGGACCACGAGAACTATTTGTTTCAATCTGTATCTTTTTACCCATACTAGGGACTGGTATTTATCCCGATTTCATTCTCTCGTTATCAGTTGATAGGGTACAAGCTATACTATCTAATTATTTTTATCGATAGTCTTTTATTAAAAATACGGAAATCTAATTTTTTTTGTCTTTTTATTTTCCGCTTTTAAACGCCGAACAATGCAAAAGAATTAAATGAATTAAAAATCTCAATTTTAATCAGATACATTTCGAGTTTTTTAGAACCCTTTGAACCATTCCTGGCTCAAAGGGTTCTAAAAAACTTGCACAAAGAAAGAACTTTCACTATATATTTATATATAAATATGGGTATGGGATGATGTTTTGTTCTTATATGTACTCGTTATTTTATGTAGTTTATTCAATTATTTAGTATTTTAGATGTTAATGTGAATGAACCATAACTATGTAGACCTATCCCTAATAGATTGATTCCAAAATAGCATATCCAAATTATAAGGAATCCCATAGAAGCCACAAGTGCCGAATTTGTACCCTGCAAACTTTGATTTGTACTAGTTCTAGTATGTAAATAAATTGCGAATATGATCCAAGTAATAAATGCCCAAGTTTCCTTGGGGTCCCAACTCCAATACGATCCCCATGCTTCATTAGCCCATACTGCTCCACAAAGAATTCCTATGGTTAAAAAGGTAAACCCTAAACTAATGACACGATAACTCAAATAATCCAAACGTTGAGTTAATTGATATTTATAATAATTTCGAAATGAAAGAAAAGAAGTGTTTTTATAAACACTTCTTTTTTCATTCCAATAGTTAATCTTACCAAAGATAAATTTCTTAATTAAGAAATTTTTGACTTTACCATTACAAAAAATATTGATGTTTTTTCGAAATGTAATGACTAGAAGAGCCACTGAGAATAATGATCCACATAAAAGAGCGGCATAGCTTAATAACATCATACTTACGTGCATCATTAACCACTGAGATTGTAGAGCAGGTACTAATATTACGGATTGGTGCATTTCAGTTAAAAGACCCGACGTGGCAAAGCCTTGTGTGAAAATGGTACTTGATGCAGTTATTGTGTTTAAATCATTTTTATGATTCCCCATCTTGTAAATGGTATGAATAATGGATAAACTACACGAAAGGAAAATTAATGACTCGTATAAATTACTTAAGGGAAAATGTCCCGAAGAAATCCAACGAGAAACCAATAATCCCGTTATAGAGAAAAAAGTAGCTATCATTCCTTTTTCTGATAAATCAGGCAATCCTACGCTTTCGTGGACAAAAAAGGTCATCAAATAAATCGTAATAACAATTGAAATTATCGAAAAAGAGATATGAGTCAATATATGTTCTAAAATTGTAAATATCATAAAAAGGAGTCCCATAAGAGAATTGAAATCGAGAATTGAATACATTATAGGAGCCATTGTATAGGATCCATTGTGTCTATTTTAGAAGATTTTTTTGATAGGATAGGATGCCGCCACTCGGACTCGAACCGAGATGCTCTAGCACTGCTTCCTAAGAGCAGCGTGTCTACCAATTTCACCATGGCGGCTTACTTGAAATAATAATAGTCAATTTATGTTGAATCGTCGAGATTCAAGGATTCAATATAGTTTATAAAACAAAACATTAGAATCGATGAATCTTTATTCATTGAAATTTATATGATAATTTGAATCTTTATTAAATAAAGAATAAAATAATCTTTAGTTAGTATCGTATTGTTGTAAGTTCGGTTTTAATAATGAACTTTGGTATACTAAAAACTAAGTTTTCAAAAAAGCAGTTAAAACTCCATAGTTTTAGACTGAGCTATAGAACCGGGAATTGTTCCTTTTCTTTTTTTTTTTTTTTATTCGTTTTTATTTATCCAATGTTATTTTATGGATTCAAACAAAACGAAAAAAAAATGTATTATTTAATGAAGAAAATGAAATAACTAGGATTTTCTATGTATAACAATTTGATTACTAAATCATAAGAATTTATCATTGTCTAACGATTTAGATACTATTTTATTATTATCAAAGTAAAGTATTAATATCTTTCATTATTTTATTATATTTCATTATATATATATAATAATGGTAAGATTTACCAAATTAATTAGGTTTTTAGTTAACCATATAACAAATAAAACAACAAAATTTGCATTTCTATCACAATCATACTCTACTTTTCACAATAGAAAAAATTTCTATTGTGAAAAGTAGATAGAAAAAAACCCCAAACCCAATATACATACCCTTATTCTACATATCACATCCACATACGATATTTATATACCACAGCAACTAGTTCCAACTGATCCTGTTTGATATTGAGGAATTCAATACACTAATTAATGTTAATTATTTATTTTAAAATACTTGACGTTTTTCGGGGTATGTCAATTCCGATTATTCCACGACTTTATTATTTGTTTGTTGTACAAAAAAACTTTTTGAACGTCCGGTAGAAACCGATTTCGCTAAAGAAAAAGCCTTTACTGCAGCTAAATTTCCTTTTTTCTTCCAAATATTTTTACGAATACGTTTTTTTGACATAGAAGTACGTTTTTTGGGGACTGCCATTAAAAAAAAAAGGGGTTACTTATTTTTATCATTGTATGTGAAAGACATGTATTGTTCAAAATGAATTGTTCCTTTTAGCCGTTATCCATATTTATTCCTAAAATAGTAAAAAAAAATTTTAATTTTTCAAACACATTAAAAAAAACCTATGAAAACATATAATAAAATTTAAATTAAAAAAATTGAAACATACACATTAATATATTTAAAATATAAATAATTAAATCATATATATATAATTTAATTACTCATATATATATATAATATGGATCATAGTAATTACGCATATGTATACATACCCTATGACATATATATATATAGCTAAGAAAAAAAAATACAAGTACAAGAAAGGAAGGAAATTGTTTTTTATTAATTGATTAAGGTAAGAGTGCCATACCCATAATTGAAATTACAATTCGAATTAAATTAGTAGTTAATCTGTTAACTAAGATATTTGATTACTTGATAACAATAACCTTATTTATTTTTTAATTTAAACTTAAAGTACGGATCGTACTATCTATATTCGAATTAAGTATTCCTTTTGGTATAACCATTTTTCCTTAATATACTATATTATATAATATGCCTATAAATTACCAGGATGGAATATTGTATTATTCCAGTTTTAGTAGAATGATTAAAAATTTCATTTTTTTTTTATGGAACATACATATCAATATGCATGGATAATAACTTTTCTTCCACTTCCAGTTACTATGTCAATAGGATTCGGGCTTCTACTTATTCCGACAGCAACAAAAAATATTCGTCGTATATGGGCTTTTCCTAGTATTTTTTTCTTAAGTATAGCTATGGTATTTTCAGCCAATTTATCTATTCAAGAAATAAATGGAAGTTCCATCTATCAATATCTATGGTCTTGGACCATCAATAATGATTTTTCCTTAGAGTTCGGATATTTAATCGATCCACTTAGTTCGATTATGTCAATACTAATTACTACTGTTGGAATCATGGTTCTTATTTATAGTGACAATTATATGTCCCATGATCAAGGATATTTAAGATTTTTTGCTTATATGAGTTTTTTCAATGCTTCTATGTTGGGATTAGTTACCAGTTCAAATTTGATAAAAATTTATGTTTTTTGGGAACTAGTGGGAATGTGTTCTTATTTATTAATAGGATTTTGGTTCACACGACCGACTGCAGCAAGTGCTTGTCAAAAAGCTTTTGTAACTAATCGTGTAGGGGATTTTGGTTTATTATTAGGAATCTTAGGTTTTTATTGGATAACTGGTAGTTTTGAATTTCGGGATTTGTTCGAAATAACTAATAACTTGATACACAATAATGGGGTCAGTTCTTCATTTGCTACTTTGTGTGCCTTTTTATTATTCCTCGGTGCAGTTGCTAAATCCGCGCAATTCCCCCTTCATGTATGGTTACCTGATGCAATGGAAGGACCTACTCCTATCTCGGCTCTTATACACGCTGCTACCATGGTAGCAGCGGGAATTTTTCTTGTAGCTCGACTTCTTCCTCTTTTCATATCCATACCTTACATAATGAATATTATTTCTTTAATAGGTGTAATAACAGTACTATTAGGAGCTACCTTGGCTCTTGCTCAAACAGATATAAAAAGAAGTTTAGCCTATTCTACAATGTCTCAATTGGGTTATATTATGTTAGCTCTAGGTCTAGGTTCTTATCGAGCTGCTTTATTCCATTTGCTTACTCACGCCTATTCTAAAGCTTTATTATTTTTGGGATCCGGAGCCATTATCCATTCAATGGAACCTGTTGTTGGATATTCACCAGATAAAAGTCAGAATATGATTCTGATGGGCGGTTTAAAAAGATATGTTCCAATTACAAGAACTACTTTTTTATTAGGTACACTTTCTATTTGTGGTATTCCACCTCTTGCTTGTTTTTGGTCCAAAGATGAAATTCTTAATGAGAGTTGGTTGTATTCACCAATTTTTGCAATAATAGCTTGTTTCACAGCAGGATTAACTGCATTTTATATGTTTCGCGTGTATTTACTTACTTTTGATGGGCATTTGCGCATAAATTGTAAAAATTACAGTAGCACCAATAATAGCTCGTTCCATTCAATATCTCTATGGGGAAAAGAAGTTCCAAAAAAAGTGGATAGAAATTTTCTTTTATCAAAAATAGAGAATATGGTCTTCTTTTTTTCAAAGGATAGATATAAAATATCTAGTAATCTAAACAAAAGAAGACCATATTCTTTCGAAAAAAAGTACATTTATACTTCTATGTATCCTCACGAATCGGACAATACTATGCTATTTCCTCTGTTTGTTTTGGTACTATTTACTTTGTTTGTTGGAACAATAGGAATTCATTTTGATTATGGAATAATATATTTTGATATATTATCAAAATGGTTAACTCCATCGACAAATCTTTTACATCCCAATGCGAGTTATTCCGTGGATTGGTATGAATTTTTTACAAATGCAATTTTTTCGGTAAGTATAGCAATTTTTGGACTATTAATAGCATATGTTTTATATGGGTCTGTTTATTCATTGTTCCAGAATTTGGAATTCATTAATTCATTTATAAAAGGAGGTCCTAAAAGAATTTTCTTGGACAAAATAAAAAATAGAATATACAATTGGTCCTACAATTGTGGTTATATAGATATTTTTTATACTAGAGTTTTTACCTTGAGTATAAGGGGATTAACCAAACTAACTCAGTTTTTTGATAGAAATATAATTGATGGAATTATCAATGGGGTTGTTGTTGCAAGTTTATTTATAGGGGAAGGAGTCAAATCTATGGGAGGTGGACGAATTTCTTCTTATCTATTTTTGTATTTATTTTATGCATCAATATTTTTATTCATTTTTTTATTCTTTTATAATTTATTTTAATTTAATATTTAATAATTTTCTATTTTCATATACATATTGCTTTTTTAATTTTTCTTTTTGATTCGGCCATAAATACACTGTATAGAAATTTTCTTTTTTGTAATGAATTGATCGGTCTTTTTCTTTTTTATATGAAGAAAATTTCATTGATTCTTTATTGTGAATCGTACAATTTTGATTGATTTTTTTTCGCCATTTTTTCGCTACTAATACTAATCGAGACCATTTGCTCTGAGATAAATTGTATGCATAATTACCCTTTAACCAGTTTTTCCATTCATTCATTCCAGGCTTCTTTATTTTCTTATACTTATACCTTGATTTGGAGTTAAATATTCCTCGGGTTATAGAATAATACTTTATCTTGTCCTTAATAAAAGGATGGGTACCGCGATATTGAAGTACAGATCTAAAGTGATGGTTGTTAAGTAATTGGGTTTGTGATATTTTGTAAAATACATATGCTTGGGACAAGGAAGATAAATCGTAATAAGTATTTGAATTATTACTAGGATTAGAAAAGTCCTTTTCTTTTTCTATAGTCGAAATCAAGTTCATTGTATGTTGATCTGTTTCATCAATTCCTTCTTGATTTCTTTCATCGTTGTAAATGGATTCATTGATAATTTTTTTTGTTGAAAGTTGTGCATTGACCTTCGAAATGCTAACCATACATAGCAGGATATCCATGTATATTTTTTCAATGAAAGATTTCATAAAATAATGTGATTTGCATATTAATCGAGTATTTATTCTTTTGAATATCCGCCAAATATCTTTCTTTAATTCTGGTCTTTTATCATCATAGGCTGGAACTTTTTTTTTCTTTTCTTTTGCGATTTCTTCTATTTGATTCCTGATTATGATTGTCTTATCAGCAAGATCTTTCATTTCATTTTCTATGAATAAAAAATTTGTCCAATTCATAGATTGAATTTGCATGGTCGATTCAGGAATAATCTTATTATTATCTTTTGAATCTTTTGCATTTTCATTTGGTTCATATACTTTCACCTTCTTGAATTCAAATAAAGAAATTGGGTTTACTTTTTCAAGTTTATTCATTATTCGTTTTAGAACTGGAAAAATTTTGATAACCCATGGTTTTGAAACTTTTACTTTTAGAGGTAGAAAATAATTCTTTTTCACTTTTCGAATATTTTTTTTTAGTTCTTTATATATGGGTTCAAAAAAAGAAGGTAGGGTTCGGGCAGGACCAAAAGGAAGTTCTGTTTCCGTTCCCCAAACTGTTAAAAAACTAGAATTTTCTTGTTTTACTTTTTTTTTCATTGGATCTCCATGATGAGATCGTAGTTTAGATCTTCGCCAAGGTTTTAAACGGAAAGGAAATAGAATTTTTACCTGAAGACCATCTGTTAACCAATCTTGAGGAAATTCTGTTTCTGATAGTGGAATACCATTATACGTACATTTAACATGCATTTCACTCTTCCAGTCCTTAAAATCCTCATACCACTCGGGGTATTGGAATAATAACATACGTCCAACATTTTTAGCTATTATCAATGAAGGCAATATAATGTTTTTTCTAAGAAAAGCGTGGATCAGGAGTATCAAACTTCTTATTGCTTGAGCAAATATAACGCTATCCCAAATTTCTGCTATTGCCATTCGTTCATTTTCTTCTTCTCTCTTCTTCTCGTTTTCATCGAGAGCCTTCAGAGTTTTCTTCATCTTTTCTTTCTCAAAATCGTCAATTTTTAATTCCGTTTTTGGTTTTTTCTTCGCAAAATTCCTAAAAATAGACTTAATATTTTGATCGATCT